GTTCATATCGATCTATTATGCGCCTCTGCATCTAGCATTGGGTAGACCTCATACAATAACTGTCCTAGTTCTACCGTATCTTTTGTTTCATTTCTTCTGGAACAATCACAAAAACTTTTTTTATTATGGATCTACTACCAGAAATTCAATGCGTAATCTCAGCATTCAATGTGTATTCCTGAATAATCTAATTTTTCAATTATTCAACCATTTCATTTTACCAAGTTCAACGTTAGCCAGATTAGTCAACATTTATATGTTTCGATGCAACAACAAGATGTTATTTGTAACAAGTAGTTTTGTTGGTTGGTTAATTGGTCACATTTTATTCATGAAATGGGTTGGATTGGTATTATTCTGGATACGGCAAAATCATTCTATTCGATCCAATAAGTACCTTGTGTCAGAATTGAGAAATTCTATGGCTCGAATCTTTAGTATTCTCTTATTTATCACCTGTGTCTACTATTTAGGCAGAATGCCGTCGCCTATTGTCACTAAGAAACTGAAAGAAACCTCAGAAATGGAAGAAAGGGGAGAAAGTGAGGAAGAAAGCGATGTAGAAACAACTTCCGAAACGAAGGAGACTAAACAGGAACAAGAGGGATCCGCCGAAGAAGACCCTTCCCTTTGTTCGGAAGAACAGGAAGATCCGGAAAAAATAGATGAAACGGAAGAGATCCGAGTGAATGGAAAGGAAAAAACAAAGGGGGAATTCCACTTTCACTTTAAAGAGACATGCTATAAAGATAGCCCAGTTTACGAAGATTCTTATCTTGATAGGTATCAAGATAATTGGGAATTGGGAAGACTTAAAGAAGAGAAAAATGAAAAGACTTATTTCTGGTTTGAAAAACCTCTTGTGACTTTTCTTTTCGATTATAAACGATGGAATTGTCCATTGCGATATATAAAAAATGATCGGTTTGAAAATGCTGTACGAAATGAAATGTCACAATATTTTTTTTATACATGTCCAAGTAATGGGAAAAAAAAAATATCTTTTACATATCCACCTAGTTTATCGACTTTTTCGGAAATGATAGAACGAAAAATGTCTTTGTACACGACAAAAAAATTATCCCATGGAGACCTGTATAATTATTGGGTTTATACCAATGAACAAAAAAAATACAACTTGAGCAATGAATTAATAAGTCGAATAAAAGCTCTAGAAAAAGAAAAAAAAGAAAAGGGATTTCTTTCTCTAGATATGCTCGAAAAAAGGACTAGATATTGCAATCATGAGAATGAACAAGAATGCTTGACCAAAACATATGATCCTTTATTGATCGGACCATGCCGTGGAGCAATAAAAAAATTTGATTTACGTACAATCATGAATAATTTAATCCCTTATATGGAAGATTCCATAAAAAGTCTTTGGATAAATAAGATCCATGAGCTACTTTCTAATAATTTCCGAGAATTTGAACATCAAAAGAATTCGCTTGATGGTGGCAAATCATTTTTTAATTATATTGGTAATTTCTTAACTTCATTTTCTTTTGAATTCACACCCAATTTTTCTTTGAAAAACTGTTCTTTATTGGCAGAACAACGAAAAATTGATTCAGAAAGTCAAGCAAAATCTTTTAAATTTGCATTCGATATAATTACAATTGATCCAAATGATCAAACAACAACTAGAAATGAATCTATTGGAATAGAAGAAATCAGTAAAAAGGTTCCTCGATGGTCATATAAATTGACCAATGTTCTGGAAGAACAGGAGGAAGAAAATGAGGAAAAATCGACGGAAGATCATGAAATTCGTTCAAGAAAAGCCAAACGTGTGGTAATTTATACTGATAATGAGAATAATACCAATTCTATTACTAATACGAATAATACTAGTAATAGTGATCAAGGAGAAGAGGTGGCTTTGATACGCTACTCGCAACAATCGGATTTTCGTAGGGATATAATAAAAGGATCCATGCGTACTCAAAGACGTAAAACAGTTACTTGGGAAATGTTTCAAGCAAATGTGCATTCCCCACTTTTTTTGGATCGAATAGACAAAACATTTTTTTTTTCTTCTTTTGATATCTCTGAAATGATGAATCTCATTTTTAGGAATTCGGTCGAGAGAGAACCGGAATTGAAAATTTCCAATTTTGAGGAGGAAGAGACAAAAGAAAAGAAAAAAAAAAACGAGGAGAAAAAAGAGGAAAATGAACGTATAGCAATATCAGAAACTTGGGATAACATTATATTTGCTCAAGCAATAAGAGGTTCGATGTTAGTAACCCAATCCTTTCTTAGAAAATACATTGTATTGCCTTCATTGATAATAGCTAAAAATATTGGCCGTATGTTATTATTCCAATTCCCCGAGTGGTATGAGGATTTGAAGGAATGGAATAGAGAAATGCATGTTAAATGCACCTATAATGGTGTTCAATTATCGGAAACAGAATTTCCAAAAGATTGGTTAACAGACGGTATTCAGATAAAGATTCTATTTCCTTTCTTTCTTAAACCTTGGCGAAGATCTAAAATACGATCTCATCATAGAGATCCAATGAAAAAAAAAGGAAAAAAAGAAAATTTTTGTTTTTTAACAATTTGGGGAATGGAAGCAGAAGTTCCTTTTGGTTCTCCCCGAAAACGACCTTCTTTTTTTGAACCCATTTATAAAGAACTCCAAAAAATAATTAGAAAAATAATTAGAAAAGTAAAAAAGAATTTTTTTTTCGTTCTAAAAGTTTTTAAAGAAAAAAAAAGATGGGTTATCAAAATAGTTCTAGTTATAAAACAAAAAATGAAGGAACTTGAAAAAATAAACCCCATTTTCTTATTTGAATTGAGGAAGGTAAAAATATATAAACCGAATGAAAATGTAAGAGATTCTAAAATAAATAATAAGATTATTCACGAATCAACCATTCGAATTCGATCCATGAATTGGGCAAATTACTCACTCATAGAAAAAAAAATAAAGGATCTTGCTGATAGGACAGTCATAATCAGGAATCAAATAGAACTAGAACGAATCACAAAAGACAAGAAAAAAATAGTTCTAACTTGTGATGATAAAAAATCGGAATCAAAGAAACATATTTTGCAGATATTTAAAAGAAAAAAGATCCGATTTATACGTAAATTAATTTTTTTTATGAAATCATTCATTGAAAAAATATACATAGATATCTTTCTACGTATGATTACTATTTTTAGGATCAATGCACAATTTTTCTTTGAATCAACAAAAAAAATTATCGCAAAATCGATTTACAACGATGAAACAAATCGAGAAGGAATTGATGAAACAGATCAAAATACAATGAACTTTATTTCGACTATAAAAAAATCGTTTTATAATACTAATATCAGTAATAATAATTCAAATATTTATTATTATAAAAATATTTATTATTATAATTATGATTTATCCCCCTTGTCCCAAACATATGTATTTTACAAACTATCACAAACCCAATTACTTAACAAGTATCACTTGAAATCTGTACTTCAATATCCCAGGACCCATTCTTTTATTAAGGAAAAAATCAAGGATTATTGTATGACACGAGGAATATTTGATTCCAAATCAAAGCAAAAGAAAATTTATAAGTCTGGAAAAAATGAATGGAAAAACTGGTTAAAGGGCCATTATCAATACAATTTATCTCAGATAAAATGGTCTCGATTAGTACCTCAAAAATGGCGAAATAGAATCAACCAACGTTCTACGATTCAAAATAAAAACTCAATTAAATTTGATTCACATAAAAAAGAAAAAGACCAATTAATTCATTACATGAAACAAAATTACTATGCGGTGGCAGTGGATTCATTGACGAGTCAAAAAGAAAAATTTCAAAAATACTACAGATATTATCTTTTATCACATAAATATATGAATTATGGGAATAGGAAGGACTCATACTCATATATTTTTGAATCAACATTACAAGCAAAAGGAGACCAAGAAATTCCATACAATTTCAATACACTGAAACCCGAATCATTTTATGTATTGGTAAGTATAGCTATTAGTAATTATCTAGAAAAGGAATATATTATTGCTACACATAAAAATCTGGATAGAAAATATTTTGATTGTAGAATTCTCTATATTTGTCTTAGAAAAAATATCGACATTGAGACCTGGACCAATACGCATATCAGCACCAAAATTGAGAAAAATACTAAGACTGAAAACAAAATTATTAAAAAATTGAAAAAAAAAGATATTTTTTCTAAGACAATTCATCAAGGAATTAAACCATCCCATCAAAAAAAACACTTTTTTGATTGGATGGGAATGAATCAAGAAAAGGTTTATCGTACCATATCAAATCTAGAACCCCGGTTCTTCCCAGAATTTGTGCCACTTTTTGATGCATATAAGATTAAACCATGGATCATACCAATCAAATTACTTCTTTTTAATTTTTATTTCTATGAAAATATTAGTCAAAAAAAAAGCATCAACATAAATCAAAATAAAAAAAAAAATCTTCAGATATCATCTAATCAAAAAGAATATCTTAAATTAGAAAATTCCAACCAAGAAAAAAACGAACAACAGGGACAAGAAAATCTTGAATCAGATCTACGAAAAAAAAAAAAAAAAAAAAATGTTGAAGACAATTACGCGGGATCAGACATTAAAAAAGGTAAAAAGAAAAAACAATCCAAGAAAAAGAAGGAAGCAGAACTAGATTTCTTCCTGAAAAAATATTTCCTTTTTCAATTAAGATGGGATGACTCCTTGAATCAAAGAATGATCAATAATATCAAGGTATATTGTCTCCTACTTAGACTGATAAATCCAAGGAAAATTGCTATATCCTCGATTCAAAGAGGAGAAATGCATCTGGATGTAATGCTAATTCAGAAAGATCTAGCTCTTACAGAATTGATAAAAAAGGGAGTATTGATTATCGAACCGATTCGTTTATCTATAAAAAGGGATGGAAAATTTATTATATATCAAACCCTAGGTATTTCATTGATCGATAAAATTAAGCACCAAATTAACATAAAATGCATAAAAAAAAGATATATTGATAAGAAGAATTTTGATAAATCCGTTGCAAGACACGGCAATATGCTTGTGGATGGAGACAAAAGTAATTATGATTTCTTTGTTCCTGAAAATATTCTATCTACTAGATGTCGTAGAGAATTTAGAATTCTAATTTATTTTAATTCTCGTAATTGGAATTTTGTGGATAGAAATCTAGTATTTTGCAATGAAAACAACATAAGAAACTCCGGAAAATTTTTGAATGAGGACAAGCATTTTAATACTAAAAAATTCATTAAATGCAAATTGTTTCTTTGGCCCAATTACCGATTAGAAGATTTAGCTTGTATGAATCGCTATTGGTTTAATACCAATAATGGCAATCGTTTCAGTATGTCAAGGATATATATGTATCCACGATTCATAATTTGTTAATAGTATATTTCCTATATATCTGTGATATTTTTCGGTAGATGAAAGCCGAAAGATATACATATACGCTGTATTACATTCTGGTACATGACACGGATCTAATGGCGTATCAACTCAATTGGATCTAGGACAAAATCGGCAGAATCTTTTTAGGTACAAAGAAATCATTCTCTTCCATGAATGTAGAAATGTATTTTCTCTTTCTTTTCTATCCAAATCAAATTGAAAATTTGATTTGGATAAAATAAAAAAAAAATAGGAAAAAATCCAAATTTTTGTGTGTACTAGATTAAAATAACTGGCATAAATATTATTATTTTTATTTTTCCTGATCGATTCGGTAAAGTAAAATAAATCCATGGGAAAGAAAAAAAGATAGAAAAATTTTTTTATGATCAAAAATTCATTCATCTCAGTTATTTCACAAGAAGAAAAAGAAGAAAACAAGGGTTCTGTTGAATTTCAAGTATTAAGTTTTACCAGTAAGATACGTAGACTTACTTCACATTTGGAATTGCACAAAAGAGATTTTTTATCCCAAAGAGGTCTACGAATAATTCTGGGAAAACGTCAACGGCTCCTGGCTTATTTGTCAAAGAAAAATAAAGTCCGTTATAAGAAATTAATGGATCAGTTGGATATTCGGGAGCCAAAAAATCGTTAATTTAATCGTTTGAATTTTTTTTTTTAATAGTTATTCTATTAGATTTTTCATTTTGATGAACCTCGTTTTGAGGAATTCGTGGAATAATGAATTAAGGAAGAAAAAATATGACTATACCGACTACAAGAAAAGATCTCATGATAGTCAATATGGGTCCTCAACACCCATCAATGCATGGTGTTCTTCGACTGATCGTTACTCTCGATGGTGAAGATGTTATTGATTGTGAACCCATATTGGGATATTTACACAGAGGGATGGAAAAAATAGCAGAAAACCGAACAATTATACAATATCTTCCTTATGTAACACGTTGGGATTATTTAGCTACTATGTTCACAGAGGCAATAACGGTAAATGCACCAGAACAATTGGAAAATGTTCAAGTACCTCAGAGAGCCAGTTATATCAGAGTAATTATGCTGGAGCTGAGCCGTATAGCTTCTCATTTGTTATGGCTTGGACCTTTTATGGCAGATATCGGTGCACAGACTCCTTTTTTCTATATTTTCAGAGAAAGAGAATTGTTATATGATTTATTCGAAGCCGCCACAGGTATGCGAATGATGCATAATTATTTCCGCATCGGAGGAGTAGCTGCTGATCTACCTCATGGCTGGATAGATAAATGTTTGGATTTCTGCGATTATTCTTTAACAGGAGTTGTTGAATATCAAAAACTTATTACACGGAATCCCATTTTTTTGGAACGAGTTGAAAGAGTGGGCATTATTGGTGGAGAGGAAGCAATAAATTGGGGTTTATCAGGACCAATGTTACGAGCTTCTGGAATCCAATGGGATCTTCGTAAGGTTGATCATTATGAGTGTTACAATGAATTCGATTGGGAAGTCCAATGGCAAAAAGAAGGAGATTCATTAGCTCGTTATTTAGTACGAATAGGTGAAATGGGGGAATCTATAAAAATTATTCAACAGGCTCTAGAAGGAATTCCTGGAGGGCCCTATGAGAATTTAGAAGTCCGACGCTTTGATAGAGCAAAAAATTCCGAATGGAATGATTTTGAATATAGATTTATTAGTAAAAAACCTTCACCCAATTTTGAATTGTCGAAGCAAGAACTTTATGTCAGAGTAGAAGCCCCAAAAGGAGAATTAGGAATTTATTTGATAGGGGATAATAGCACTTTCCCCTGGAGATGGAAAATTCGTCCACCCGGTTTCATCAATTTGCAAATTCTTCCTCAGCTAGTTAAAAGAATGAAATTGGCTGATATCATGACGATATTAGGTAGTATAGATATCATTATGGGAGAAGTTGATCGTTGAAATGATAATTGATACGACAGAAGTACAAGCTATCAATTCTTTTTCTACATTGGAATCCATAAAAGAAATCTATGGACTCATATGGATGTTTGTATCCATTTTTACCCTTATATTTGGAATCATAATAGGGGTACTAGTAATTGTGTGGTTAGAAAGAGAAATATCTGCAACGATACAACAACGTATTGGGCCTGAATATGCTGGTCCGTTGGGAATTCTTCAAGCTCTAGCAGATGGGACTAAATTACTTTTTAAGGAGGACCTACTCCCATCTAGAGGGGATATTCGTTTATTTAGTGTCGGACCGTCTATAGCGGTCATATCAATTCTACTAAGTTATTTAGTAATTCCTTTTGGGTACCGCCTTGTTTTAGGTGATCTCAGTATAGGTGTTTTTTTATGGATCACCATTTCAAGTATTGCCCCTATTGGGCTTCTTATGTCAGGATATGGATCGAATAATAAATATTCTTTTTCAGGTGGTCTACGAGCTGCTGCTCAATCTATTAGTTATGAAATACCATTAACTCTATGTGTGTTATCAATATCTCTACGTGTGATTCGTTGGAACATGAACTTTTACCTCTTTCCTAGAAATAAATAGAGAAAAGAGGTTGAATGTATTGAATAGATATTTTTTTTTATTCATCGATGAGTTAAACCAGATAGTTATATGAGTGAAACAAAACAGCTTATAAATTTGCAGTAAGAAGAGAAAATCTCATTCCCTATGTACAAGAATGAAGTTAAAGTAAACATAAGCAGCGTAAACTGTTTACCCCAAGATTGAGATTCTTTGATTAGTCATCATATCTTGAAGCGGGTGCAAAAGATCAACTATATGGAGTTTCCACTACTGCCTTGTATGTATTAACATACCGGGGATCAATCAAAAATCGGTGGACAGTTAGGAACACCAAGGTACACAAAGGATTAGTAATGGGGATAATGTAAGGTATCAAAAAAAGAGATATTTCTGCATAAAACGAATCATAATAAGGGCTTTAAGTTGGTAGAAATGATCAAGAAGTACCTCCCTACGATTCCGATCTCGAGTATGCTCCTATTCACTGATTAAAGAAATGACTATCAAGAACGAATTAATCCTTTATTTTTTTTTTCTAAATTAAATACCTTCTTCTGAGACAGAAGAACAGGAACAAAAGAAATGGAATGCAATAATCGAATGAATGAATAAAAATTTTTATAAAATAAAAAAAAAAGATCTTTATTTATTCTTTCTTTCCTATATCCGTATTCATACATACGGAATTCTTATCATGATTCATGAACTAATGCCTATATATATATTGATAACGAATATTTTATTGAAAGATTAAGTTATTACCGAACAAAGAAAAATTATCATTATAAGGATGAGATCAATTCGAAAGCACTTTTTTTCTTATTCTAGCGGACAGAATTCCATTGGTCTAATTTGGGACTCTCCGATGTATCTTTATTCGATCTATCCTCCAAAGAGGAGGAAAATACCGAACCAGTCCTTACATTTATTTGTGGCCATAGAGGAGCCGTATGAAGCTGAAGTTTCATGTACGGTTTTGTAATAGCGATGGGAACAGTGATGTTATTATCGACTATGATTATCTAATAGTTCAAGTACAGTTGATATAGTTGAAGCACAGTCAAAATATGGTTTTTGGGGGTGGAATCTGTGGCGTCAACCTATAGGGTTTATTGTTTTTCTAATTTCTTCTCTAGCCGAATGTGAGAGATTGCCGTTTGATTTACCGGAAGCAGAGGAGGAATTAGTAGCAGGTTATCAAACCGAATATTCAGGTATCAAATTTGGTTTATTTTATATTGCTTCTTACCTAAATCTATTACTTTCTTCATTATTTGTAACAGTTCTTTACTTAGGTGGGTGGAATTTTTCTATTCCGTACATATCTATTCCTGAACTTTTCGGAATAAATAAAATGGCCGGAGTTTTTGGAATGACAATTGGTATCTTTATTACATTAGCTAAAGCTTATTTGTTTCTGTTCATTCCTATCACAACAAGATGGACTTTGCCTAGGATAAGAATGGACCAACTATTAAATCTTGGATGGAAATTTCTTTTACCTATTTCTTTAGGTAATCTATTATTGACAACTTCTTCCCAACTTGTTTCACTATAAATAAGAAAATACGATAACGATATTCCAGATTCATAACCTCTTTCAAACAAGAGAAAGAAACATCAATTTATTCCTGGATATTTACAATATGTTCTCTATGGTGACTGGGTTCATGAATTATAGTCAACAAACAATACGAGCTGCAAGGTATATTGGTCAAAGTTTCGTAATTACCTTATCCCACACAAATCGTTTACCTATAACTATTCAATATCCTTATGAAAAATCGATCACATCAGAGCGTTTCCGTGGTCGAATCCACTTTGAATTTGATAAATGTATTGCTTGTGAAGTATGTGTTCGTGTATGCCCGATAGATCTACCCGTTGTTGATTGGAGATTTGAAAGAGATATTAAAAAAAAACAATTGCTTAATTATAGTATTGATTTTGGGGTCTGTATATTTTGTGGTAATTGTGTCGAGTATTGTCCAACAAACTGTTTATCAATGACTGAAGAATATGAACTTTCTACTTCTGATCGTCACGAATTGAATTATAATCAAATTGCTTTGGGTCGGTTACCAATGTCAATAATTGGAGATTACACAATTCAAACAGTTATGAATTCGACTCAAATCAAAATAGACAAAGATAAACCCTTTGATTCAAGAACGATTACCAATTACTAAGATTTTGTTTTGATATAAAAGACCCAAGCTTTTTTTATTTTGTTTGGTCAGTAACTACAAATAATAACTAATAATTATTGATTGTTGAGAATTATTCTTTGATTTAAACTGAGAATATATTTTTCGTGATGATTTCGAAATATACAATCCCCATTACTCTTTTCTCGATAATTTTATCTATATCTACATTAATCCATATAAAAAAGTTTTAATTCAATTAGGAATGTATCATATACAATAAAAAAAAAGGGGGTTACCCCTTTTCCTTTCCTGGACCATTCAGTAAGGTCATGAAATATTTCGACTTATTTATTAATTTATCATTTTAATAATGGATTTACCTGGACCAATACATGATATTCTTGTAGTATTTTTTGGATCAGTTCTTGTATTAGGAGGTCTGGGAGTAGTATTACTTACCAATCCCATTTTTTCTGCCTTTTCGTTGGGATTGGTTCTTGTTTGTATATCCTTATTCTATATTCTATCGAATTCCTATTTTGTAGCTGCCGCACAGCTCCTTATTTATGTTGGAGCCATAAATGTCTTAATCATATTTGCTGTAATGTTCATGAATGGTTCAGAATATTCCAATGATTCCTATTTTTGGACCATTGGAGATGGGGTCACTTCACTGGTTTGTACAAGTATTCTTTTTTCACTAATTACTATTATCCCAGATACGTCATGGTACGGAATTTTTTGGACTACAAGATCAAGCCAGATTATAGAACAGGACCTAATAAGTAACATTCAACAAATTGGGATTCATTTATCAACAGATTTTTATCTTCCGTTTGAACTCATTTCCATAATTCTTTTAGTTTCCTTGATAGGTGCAATTACTATGGCTCGTCAATAATAAATACTTAGAATTTAATTCTAAGATTTATAAATTCTAAGATTTATAAATTCTAAGATTTATAAATTCTAAATAAATAAAATAAATGGAAGGGTTTAAGGTTTTTATAAGGTTTTTAATTAAACCTATCTATTGCAAATACCTTCTTTTATTCTGTAATCGTTCTATTCTAATCAATCGAATCGGTTGAATTGTTGTTCATATTGAAATGAATCGAGATTGATAAGGAGTTAGTCAATGATGTTCGAGCATGTACTTTTTTTGAGTGTCTATTTATTCTCTATCGGTATCTATGGATTGATCACAAGTCGAAAGATGGTTAGAGCACTTATGTGTCTTGAGCTTATACTCAATTCGGTTAATATCAATCTCGTAACATTTTCTGATATATTTGATAGTCGCCAATTAAAAGGCGACATTTTCTCAATCTTTGTTATAGCTGTTGCGGCTGCTGAAGCAGCTATTGGGCTAGCTATTGTTTCATCAATCCATCGTAACAGAAAATCAACTCGTATCAATCAATCGAATTTGTTGAATAATTAGTTATGATCATAAGATACATAATATCACATGGAATATTAATCTATCACATGGAATATTAATCTATTAGATATTCTATTATATTATATATTAAATATTTAATAATATAATATTAAAAAAAAAAAATATTAAATACATATATTAAATTTAAATTTATAAATAAATTTAAATTTTATATTAAATTTAAATTTATTCTAATCTAATTTTATTAGAATTAATATTTTATTATTAATAATTTTATTATAATTATCATATTATTATATCATTTTATTATAATTATCATTTTATTATATAATATCTTATATAATAATTAATATACTTATTTATATTTTATATTTATTTTTTATTTTATTAAAATTTTATTATTTTAATTTTTTTTTATTATTTTTATTATAATTATTATTATTATTATATTATTATTATAAATATATAAATATATACTAAATATGTATATATTTAGTATTGAATTAATTTACTATTGACCAATTTGTTGGTCAATTTGAATTCACATGTGCAACTCGCATGATCATGGTTGTTGAAAGAGAAATCAAAGTCTCTTGGACTTTTCTCATGAACAGATTTAGAAATATATTGATTCTTAAAATTTTGATAAACCACTGCTTCGTCTGGTGTCTACAATATAAATGTATGATTCATTTACTACTAATTTTATTTTACCAGATCGAAAATTTTTTATGCTCAAAACTGGAATTTATAGATCCAATGTCACATTCAGTAAAAATTTATGATACATGTATAGGGTGTACTCAATGTGTACGAGCCTGCCCCACAGATGTATTGGAAATGATACCTTGGGACGGATGTAAAGCTAAACAAATTGCTTCCGCACCAAGAACCGAGGACTGTGTAGGTTGTAAGAGATGTGAATCCGCCTGCCCAACAGATTTTTTGAGTGTCCGTGTTTATTTATGGCATGAAACAACTCGCAGCATGGGT